GGCATAATGAGGATAAGGACCTCAAAATAACCTCTTTTCGTCCTATGAACTTTAAGGTGTATGAAGTATCATATTTGACTCTTGGGGCGGATTGATAGAGACTCCATTTAACTTAGGTTGATCTAGGCCGGAGGCAGACCTACGTCAGGGTAACCCTTCTTTGAAACACTTTGGTATTGCTCCCGGATCAGAATTCAAATAATGAATCCGAGCGCATGGAGCCATCTCGTTATCTTCCTGTCAAGAAAAAATATGGTGGACTAGCCGATCTTTTTATCAGTTAATGAAAGAGCCCAATGCAAAAAAAAACGCATGTTGGGTCTTTGAAACAGTTCGAATCATTTCGATAATAATAAGTTTGATCTGTTTTACCGAGAAGGTCTACGGTTCAAGTCCGTATAGCCCTATACATTTTTGTATTCATTTCCTAATTAGTGCGTGTGACCGGCCGGTTGATTGTTCCATAGAAATGGAATCATTCCCACAGGATCGCGGAGATCCCTCGGGGCTTGAAAACAATAATTTATTCCAATGGATCCAATCGGATCGGTATTTTCAAATCTCGGATAAACAAACCCATTCTTCTTCATTAATCTTCGTCTGTGAATGACATACGGCCTTTTTCCTCTTTTATTTGTCCATGATCCAAGATTTAGTGATACACCTTTGCTTTGGTATACCCAAGTCAATTTATGAAGTCAAAATCATAACATGAGCCTGGCTCAAGAAAAACTCCAACCTGACCCAACCAAATCAAATCCAAATTCAATCTAATAGTAAGTCACATTATCTAGAACCTATTCTTGTTCTTGTATTTGTAGAAAAGCCAGAGTTTCAAAAACGAAGCTCTTTGGTAAGTTTCATTGTACAATAGGCTTTTCTTCGTATAACCGGCTTAGCAAAGCAAGTAGTCATTTTTCTGTACAATACTTAAACTTATAACTTATTTTTTTTTATTCCAATCTACCCAATCCAATTTGTTCATCATTCCAATTCTACTTCTACCAATGCAGACTTTATCTAAAAAGATTAGGGCCCATTTGAACTTGGATGAGTTAGGAATCCCCCGACGTATCGCCTTTTGGCAGAACAACAATCCCAATTCATTGTTTTAGAGACAATGAATTGGTCCTAAATGTATCAACGCACCCTCTTCTATTTCTATGTTCTATGAGTTGGTTTTGGGATGGGGAGATTTTGTCTATCGAATCGTTCGACAACGCATGATTCCATTCGAAGTATCTTCTGTAAATCATTTACGATTCAGCCGACTCTACCATTAAACTATGCCCCATTTTGTAGGTTTGCTTCAAAAGAAACGTTTTTTGTTGTCACGAAACCTAACTCGTTGGTTGGTCCTGCTAGGTGTTATTATTACATTAAATAAATAAGTATTTCGAGTCATTCCAAATCACGATCTTTAGTCCTAGAAATGGGTCTGAAATGATTTTTTCAAGACTTCTAACTCGGGGGTAAAGCCGGGGCCGGGGTAGTACAGGTCCAAAGTTTCCTAATTTGGGTATAGGAACCCATGAGTTTTTATATGTAAGGGTTCCTCACAATTCAATGGATTGAATCAAATCAATTAAGTATAGATCTGGGACAGGGAGAGAGAATCGAATCGGTCGATGCATTCCGTTTTCGTATCCGTATCAAATCAATAGAAACAATAATCCTCTATCCGGATCTTAATGAAAAGAATACACCAACACAGCCACGTAGAATATACCATAAATCCCGAGATGGAAATTCCTAGAAATTCTATTACATCTGACTACTGACTATATTCTAAATCACTAAGAAAAAAAAAAAAAAAAAGAGAGAGAGAGAGAGAAAAAATGGGCCAGACCTCCTCTTTGGCTCTATTATATTAATAGAATATTGAAAATTAATAGAATATTGAAATTCTTTATGTTTAATATTTCATTTAATCTTATTTGAATAATATTGTTTGAATATTATTTCAATTTCAATTCATATTATTTAAAATATTCTTAAAAAAAAAATTCCTTAATTCCTTTTTTTGTTTGATAGAAAACCCGAGGCAAGGTAGGAGAGAGTTTGATTTGTATAATAGCATTATATGTCTACACCATATCTAAATAGAATCGAAGTAAGTGTAAGTGGGATTCCGTTGGATGAATCTTGAGACGATACATGACCCACAACAAGTAAACAAACGAAACTATGTGGTTTGATCAAAATTGTTGTTTCGACTAATGCAGTTATGGATGAATTGAGAATTCCAATTTGAATCAACTAATTCGGTATATTCCACATTAATAGGAGTGCTTCTATGTTTCTGCTTCACGAATATGATATTTTCTGGGCATTTCTAATAATATCAAGTGTTATTCCTATTTTGGCATTTCTAATTTCCGGAGTTTTGGCCCCGATTAGTGAAGGACCAGAGAAGCTCTCTAGTTATGAATCGGGCATAGAACCGATGGGGGATGCTTGGTTACAATTCCGAATCCGCTATTACATGTTTGCTCTAGTT